CTTTGGAATTTGGTTTTCCCCCTCCTGGTGGTATCAATCGGAATGCCTTATTTGTCTTTCCAGGAAAATGGATATCTCCAGAAAAGATTATCAGTTTCATTTTTTCTGCTTTTTTCTTCACTCGGACCAATCCGCCTACCCGACTTCTTCTATTTAAAGTGATTTGTGTATCTGCCCCAATAATACTATTGTGCCGTACCATTATGGAAGAAGATTCGGCCAAAATGTGGACTTCCACGGGAATAAAAAAAAATGGATTGACTTCCTTTTGGTATTTTGGCCAAAATACCTTGACTCCTCGATACTCAATCAAATCCTCTTCGTTGACGATTGAATTCAGTTCTCTAGTCTCATATTTAGTAAGTCCCGAGCTTTTTCTTATATATCGAGGATCGTCGAAATAAGCAAGAATACTATTTCTACGGAGAATACCATTTCTGGGGATTTCCATTGAGATACCTGAAGAAGGTATTAGTTGGTTCTCGCCTTCTTGAATCGATTCGAGTGGGATGATGAATCTATTTCTTCGCCTCTTTGCCAATAAATCAGAATTGCCGTCGAGAATGGCCGGATATCTGAGATTACAACGACCTGTACATGTCATTCGATTAAGTTCTGAATAATCAGGAATCCTATCTCCTTTTTGATTTTTATCAGAAAAATACGAACTAAAAAATTTGTGTCTCGCTTGATTATTAGTTACTGAGGGGTTAGCAATATATCTTGGCTTGACAGAAAGAGAATAAGCGTTCATTTGATCTTGATCCTTGTGGATCGAACAGGGGCTTAGACTGTATCTCCAGGGTTCCCCTAATAATATCCATAAATGACTTGTTTTTGGTAAGAGATGAATATTACCATATGTAAATTCAGGTGCATGGTACACATCGGTATTCCAGTGCATTTCGCCCTCTGAGTCAGAATAAATATGTTTTCGAACCTTCTCTTTCAAATTCAAAGTGGATGTTCTCGCGCGAATCTCAGCAATCACTTGTTCTGATTCTACATATTGATCGTTTTGAACTAAAAGAAAACTTTTGGGCGGAATACACACATTGTGTATAATATCTTCACTCTCAATAGTTACATACAAGTCTCTAGAACATAGAAAAGCAGGATGTCCATGACGTGTACGTGTCGGATGAACCAAATCCTCATTGAATTTTATTTTTCCATTAGAAGGGGCTCGCACATGTTCTGCAGTACCCCCTGTGAATACTCCGCCGGTATGAAAAGTTCTTAATGTTAATTGAGTGCCCGGTTCTCCAATAGATTGACCTGCAATAATACCTACGGCTTCTCCCAATTCGACCAGGTCGTCATGAGCTGGACTCCGGCCATAACATAATTGACAAATCCAAGATGTACTCCTACAAGTAAAGGGGGTTCGAATAGAGATTGGTTGTGCTCTAAAAGTTATGAATCTACTGACAAGTCCAACCCCAATATCTTGATTTCTAGTAGCAATACATCGCGAACCTATATATATATCATCTGCTAATACACGGCCAATTAATGTTTGGATAAAAATCCTGTCCGCCATCATTCCATTTCGAGGACTTACAGAAATACCTCGAACGGTGCCACAATCTGTTCGACGTACAACAATGTGTTGAACTACTTCAACAAGTCTGCGCGTGAGATATCCTGCATCTGATGTTCGGATAGCGGTATCCACAACCCCTTTACGGGCTCCGTAGCAAGAAATAATGTATTCTGTTAAAGAGAGCCCTTCGCGTAAATTGCTTTGAATGGGTAAATCAATCATTTGCCCTTGGGGATCCGACATTAATCCTCTCATACCTACTAATTGATGTACCTGAGATGCATTTCCTCTGGCTCCCGAAAAAGACATTATATGGACTGGATTAAAAGGATCGGTCATCCGAAAATTAGGATTCATTTCTTGTCGCAAATATTCACTTGTGGCATACCATATTTCGATCGATTGACGTAATTTTTCTACCGCGTGTACATTCCCATAATGATGGTGTTTTTCCAAAATAAAACTTTGTTGTTCAGCGTCTTGAACTAGCCATCTTTTAGAAGGTATTGTTAAAAGATCATCAATTCCTAATGAAATGGATGCGGCGGTAGCTTGTCGGAAACCCAGAGTCTTTACTTGATCCAGGATATGTGATGTATATCCTATTCCATAGTGATCAATAAATCGACTAATAAGTCGTTTCATGGCAGTTCCGTCTATCACTTTATTGTGAAAGACCTGAGTGGGCCGTTCTGCCATCAGTACCTCCATATTGCGCTGAGTAGAATTTGACAATGGGCTTGAGTCAGTGATTGGAAAACTTCCTTTTCTAGATCTTGATTCACGTAGAAATTCTGCAATTATGGTCCTAGTTAACCCGGAGAGACTCGAATTCCCGTTGGTAGCATAGAATTACAACAGCCTTGCCAAAACCCCTGTATGGCTTCTTCGATTTCTCGATAAAGAGAAATATGACCAAGAGTGGTTCGAATATATACATAAAGAATTTGTTTTTTTATACTTCGTACTATTAGATAGTGTCCATAAATCTCATAATAGGTCCCCACAGATTCATAGTGAATTTCGATGGGAGCTTCTCTTGCAGCAATAACGCGTTGATCTAGTCGCCACCGCAGCCACAAAGGACTACCTAAATTGATTCGTTTTTGCCGATAAGCTCCAATTGCATCATAGGCATTACAAAAAAAGGGTTCTTTTTTTTTTGTATACTTATAGTTATTATCTTCATTTTGATAGTTTCTACGATTACATGGATTATACCTATTTACACAAATACCCCGACGATTTCCACTCGTTAAGATATAGAGTCCACTAAGCATATCTTGAGTTGGTGCCGAAATGGGATCCCCAATAGTTGGAGACAAAAGATTCATATGAGAAAACATAAGTAAACGTGCCTCTGCTTGAGCCTCCAAAGATAAAGGCACATGAACAGCCATTTGATCCCCGTCAAAGTCTGCATTGAAGCCCTTACAAACTAATGGATGTAAACAAATAGCGCGCCCTTCCACTAAAACGGGGAGGAATGCCTGTATGCCTAATCTATGCAGAGTAGGCGCTCTATTCAGCAATACAGGATGGTCATCCAGAATTTCCTGAAGTATTTCCCATACAATCGGTTTTTTTTTCCGAATTTGACTCTTAGCAACTCCTATGTTCGAAGCAAGATGTTTTCTAATTAGGTCACGAATTACAAATGCCTGGAAAAGTTCTATTGCTATTTCGCGAGGCAATCCACATCGATGTAATGAAAGTGAAGGGCCCACGACAATCACGGACCGCCCTGAATAATCGACCCGTTTACCAAGCAAAGTCTCGCGAACTCTTCCTTCTTTGCCTTCAATTACATCTGAAAGCGACTTGTAAACTCTATTATGATCATCCCTCATTGGTTGTCCGCAGATTCCATTATCAAGAAGTGCATCCACGGCTTCTTGTAGCAATTTTTCCTGAGATATTATTAATTCTTCTGGCGTAGCTATACTTGTTGTTAATAGATCTGTAAGAGTATTATTCCGATAGATAATTCTTCTATAGATTTCATTAATATCCGAGGTCACTAGTTTATCCTCATCTATATGATAGATTGGTCTCAACTCAGGAGGAAGAACTGGTAATAGACACAAAACCATCCATTTTGGTTCTATATTTGTTCGAATAAAATGCTTAGCCAATTCCATGCGTCTAAGCAAAAAATCTTTTCTTCTTCCAACTTTTCGATCTTCCCATTCATTCCCTGTGGGTTCCTCTTCCTCCAATTCTTTCCATTCTACCAATGAATAGTCTATAATAATTCGTAAATCTAGATTGGCTAATTGTTGTCTGATAGAACCTCCCCCGGTAGACATCTCTCGATTTCGAAATGTATCGAAGCTCCGGGTAGTAAAAAAAATGGGGATCCTGTATTTCCATGGTTGGATTTCATATTCCAATAAACCCCGTAATCGTAAAAAAGTAGGTTTTTTATCTATCGGCCTAGCAAAATAAAAATTGGGATAGGATCTCCCCCCCTCAAAATCGGACGTGAAAGTTTCCTTTCATCCGGCTCAAGTAGGTATACCAAATAAAAAAGAAAAAGAAAGGAGTTCTCGCTTTCAAATTCTAGAAAACTCCAAAAAGATCTACTCCTTACTCAAGTTTCCAGTGAAGACCAAGCAAAACTTCATGGATTTCGTCTTCCTTAATTATTTTTATTTAGATTTTATGAATTCTTTATTCAATTATGACATAAATGAAATGTGAAATTCTTGAGTAGTCTACTTCCCTTCGAATGATGAATCCCGTAATTCTTAATGAAAGAGAGTACCTTGGAATTCAGAAGGAATTTACTTGTCTATGTACTGTTCCATTCGATCTTTTAGGTCCCGACTTCACCTCGACGGTTAGGCCACGATGCCCTTAAAGTCTATATGCGATAGATAGACTCTTGTAACCATGACATCTTTTCTATTTGCTTACTTAAACATAATTTCTTTCTAAAAAAGGAACTGCTTAATTCCACAAAAGAAAAAGTATTTTTTTTTACGAGGTCTAACTATAAATTCTTATGAAATCGACCATAGATCAATTCCCCTTTTTGGGGAGCGTCTTGAATACATCCCTAATTCTGAGCTTCATGTTACTCCTACCAAGAAACATGTCAGGTACAGGGCATCCCGATTGGATTAAATGGGATGACAGTTTCTCATTTCGAATCTGTAAAATCAGAATTTCGATCAAATCACACACCGCAGTATACTAGGTCTTCTAATTCGTTAAGAGGTTTATCTAAAAGAGTCACAATATAACTAGGAAGACGTTTCAAATACCACACATGCATTACCGGGTATGCGAGTTTGATGTAGCCCATTTGATATCTTCGTATCCGAGAATCAACAAACTCGACTCCGCATTGTTCACAAAATTGCGGGTCTTCCTTTTCATCTCCGATTACTCGATAATTTCCACAAGCACAAATTCCACTTTTGATAGGCCCAAAAATTCTTTCACAAAA